CGCCAAATAATATTAGAATATTTAGTGCCGAGTTATTTTTGTAAAGTTTTTGGTAGGGGTTATTAGGCCAACAATAAATTGTTACAATAAAAATTGGTGCACATATATATATATATATATATATATAACGTGGGATGCCAATTTACACCGCAACTCGTTGGCCAACACGCTCTTGAGTCTTCCTTGCTTTCGGGGTTTGACAAGGATAACAGGATTCGCTGAGCGTAGGGGGGTAGGGGGGTTTGTCGCGCAAAAACCAAAAGGGGGATATATATAAGGATAAGTTGAAGAAAGGATGTATATGTTATGCACTTGAGTTAATAATATGTAATTCTTAAATTATGTCTTATAATAACTAACTTATATTATCACATACAAGGAAATTGCTCAACCTTGATTCACATTTGTGCTTGCACTTTGAGATGCAAATGAAGAGGAAAAAAAAGGAGAACGTTATGCATATAAGAGAACGCTAGGCTTGGTGGGTAACGAGACATATGTACCACACCATTAACCAAATGCCAGTATAATTATCCGAAGGTGGAATATTACAGTTGTGTACCTGAAATAGGAACCAGATGCCAGTAATAGTTCATATTGTGCTACCCCCACAGTTAATGTCCCTGATTCTATCATGCATGATGTACCTTTATATAATTTAGTTGGTGGTTTCTTACTACATTAATATTTTCGTAATACAATTTTAGCTGGATATTTCAAGGAAAATTTTGAGGTCAAAATTTTAGGGATTAATATATTACCCGGGTTAATATAAAATTATTTCTGAGTTTTAATATTATGCTTTATGTATACCCTAATATTTAGTACTTGCTTTGTGGTTAAGATAATAAATTGGTGATAATACATATATGTATTAGCACATTAATGTAATATTATACATATTATGTACTATACCATAAAGGGATGGTTTATCCCCAGAAAATAGTTTAGTTTAGAATTCTGGCTTTGGGAGCCAGGGGTGAGAGTTAAAATCTCTCTTTTCTGGGCGCTAGGGAGGAATTTAACCTCCGATCTTCGGATTACAAGACCGATGCTTTTAGACTAAGCTACTAGGGCAAGCTCATTGTAGTGCTTTGTTTTCTAATCATCCTGCTAGGGGCATGAAAATGAGGAATAGTGCGAAATATAAGACGGATGCGATTTGTCCAATAATAATGAATGGGTGTTCTACTGGCATACCCCCAATTCATGTTAAAATAAGTATGTCTGCCACTAGGGCCCAAAACAGTAGTTGGGTGATTGGGCGGAATGTTAGTCCTCGTTGCTTTGAGGTGTGTAATAGTGGCACGATTATTAATACTAGAATGGAAAATAGTAGTGCGAGGACACCTCCAAGTTTGTTTGGGATTGATCGTAGGATGGCGTAGGCAAATAAGAAGTATCACTCTGGTTTAATGTGCGGGGGTGTAACTAGAGGGTTAGCGGGGGTGAAGTTTTCTGGGTCCCCTAACAGGTTGGGTGAAAATAACGCTAGTAGTATTAGGGCTAATAGCATGATTACAAAGCCTAAGAGGTCTTTATACGTGAAGTATGGGTGGAAGGAGATTTTGTCTGCGTCTGAGTTTAGTCCGATTGGGTTGTTTGATCCTGTTTCGTGTAAAAATAGTAGGTGGAGAACGGTTGCAGCGGCGACAATAAATGGTAGTAGGAAGTGGAATGCGAAGAATCGTGTTAGCGTTGCGTTATCTACTGAGAAGCCGCCCCAGATTCATTGGACTAGTATGTCTCCTATATACGGTACGGCGGATAGGAGATTTGTGATTACTGTGGCGCCCCAGAAAGATATTTGTCCTCATGGTAGAACGTAACCGACGAAGGCTGTTATTATGACTAGTAGTAGGAGAACTACGCCGATGTTTCAAGTTTCTTTATAAAGGTATGACCCATAATATAGGCCTCGGGCGATATGTATATAAATGCAGATGAAGAAGAATGATGCTCCGTTGGCGTGAATGTTTCGGATTAGTCAGCCGTAGTTGACGTCTCGGCAGATGTGGGCTACTGATGAGAATGCAGTTGAAATATCCGAGGTATAGTGTATTGCTAAGAATAGGCCGGTTAGAATTTGAGTAGCTAGGCATAGTCCTAGTAAAGACCCAAAGTTTCATCATACTGAGATGTTAGATGGTGCTGGTAGGTCAACTAGTGCGCCGTTGGCGATTTTAATAAGGGGGTGTGTTTTTCGTAGGCTTGCCATTAAGGGTTCTTGTAGTTGAATAACAACGACGGCTCTTCAAGTCGTTGGTCTCGGTTAAAGTCTGAGTAAGAATTATGACCTATTTTATGTTTTTATTATTGATGGCTTTGGTTGTGGGTTTGGTTGCTGTTGCTTCTAATCCTACGCCTTATTTTGCTGCGCTTGGTTTGGTGGTTGCAGCTGGGGTTGGGTGTGGGATTTTGGCTGGTCATGGAGGCTCTTTTTTATCATTGGTTCTTTTTTTAATTTACTTAGGGGGAATGCTTGTGGTTTTTGCTTATTCGGCAGCCTTGGCTGCTGAGCCTTTTCCAGAGGCTTGGGGTAATCGCTCCGTACTAGGTTATGTTGCGGTTTACTTGCTAGGTGTCAGTTTGGTGGCGGGGTTCTTTTGAGGGGGCTGATATGAGGGTTCATGGGTGGTTGTGGATGGGTTGAAGGAGTTTTCCGTTTTGCGCGGCGACACTAGTGGTGTGGCTATAATATATTCGTCTGGTGGGGCTATATTAGTTATTTGCGCTTGGGTGCTGTTTTTGACCTTACTTGTTGTCTTAGAACTTACTCGTGGTTTAAGTCGTGGGGCCCTTCGCGCGGTTTAAAGGAGGATTGGGGTGACGGCTAAGATTAGGGTTAGGAGGAAGATGGTTAGGTATGTTTTGATTATTCCTCGTGTAATATTATTTATAGTTTTTGCTATGGTCGCTTGTGTTAGTGCTAGGCCTTTTGGCCCGAAAGTTTCGAGTCATGTTTTGTCAAATTGGGTGGCAGCGGATTGTCCTAGAGTAAGTTTAAGTTTTGGAAGGAGTCGGTGAATGGTCGCTGGGAAAAATCCTAGTATATTTGAGAAGTGGTGCATGGAAATTATTGGGGTGATTTTTACTTGTTTGCTTGTTATATTAGCTAGCTCTGTGGCTACAAGTAGGCCTGTAATTGTCACTGCAAGCGCTGCTAACTTTAGGGTGGTTGGTATCGTTATGATTGGTGTTTTTGTTGGTAGAAAGTTTTGTGTAATAATGAGCCCTGCAATAATGCTTCCTCAGGCAAGCCGCTTAATAGAGTTGATCACTAGTGGGTTGTTTTCGTTAATTGGGGATAAGGGTAAAAATCGTGGGGTTCCTATAATTACAAAGTATACTAGTCGGAAGCTATATACTGCGGTGAATGATGTGGCAATTAGTGTTAGGGTTAGGGCTCAGGCGTTTAGGTAAGAGGTGTTTAGGGCTTCAATAATTGCATCTTTTGAGAAGAATCCCGCTAGGAAGGGGGTTCCTGTTAGGGCGAGGCTGCCAATTATAAAGTAAGTTGAGGTGGCAGGTATAATGTTGAATAGGCCCCCTATTTTTCGGATGTCTTGTTCATCGTTTAGGCTGTGAATGATTGATCCGGAGCATAAGAATAGTATGGCCTTGAAGAAGGCGTGAGTGCAAATGTGTAGAAATGCTAGTTGTGGTTGGTTTAGTCCAATTGTGACTATTATTAATCCCAGTTGACTAGATGTTGAGAAAGCTACGATTTTTTTGATATCATTTTGGGTCAAAGCACAGGTGGCTGTAAATAATGAGGTCAATGCTCCGAGGCAAAGGCAGGTTGTTAGGGCCAGTTGATTATTTTCTATAAGCGGATGAAGGCGGATCAGCAAGAAGATCCCTGCAACAACTATAGTGCTTGAGTGGAGTAGGGCAGATACTGGTGTAGGGCCCTCCATGGCGGACGGTAGCCATGGGTGGAGGCCAAACTGGGCTGATTTCCCTGTTGCCGCTAAGGTAAGTCCTAATAGGGGGACTGTTATGTCAAAGTTTTTTGATAGAACAAAGATTTGTTGAATTTCTCAGGAGTTGAGGTTTACTACAAATCAAGCTATGGTTATAATTAGTCCAATGTCCCCTACTCGATTATAAATGACAGCCTGAAGAGCCGCTGTGTTGGCATCTGCTCGTCCATGTCATCATCCGATTAACAGGAATGATATAATTCCTACCCCCTCTCAGCCGATAAACAATTGGAATATATTGTTGGCTGTAACTAAGATGATTATGGCTACTAGGAATGTAAGTAGGTATTTAAAGAATCGGTCAATATTGGGGTCAGAGTGTATGTACCATAGTGCAAACTCTAGAATTGATCAGGTAACATATAGGGCAATTGGGACAAAGATTAAGGAGTAGTGGTCAAATTTAAAGCTAATATTGATGTCAAATGCTTGGGTATTTATTCATTGTCAATTTGTGACGATGCCCTCTGTTTTCAGGTTTAGGAAAATTATAAGAGGTAGCAGGCTGACGAAGAATGCGGAGCTAACGGCAACTTTAGTTATCTTTGCTATGTTTAGGTTCAGTTGATTAGGGTTTAGCGTAGTAAATAGGGGGTATATTAAAATAAAGAAGATTAGAAGGAGTGATGAGTGTATAATTAGTGTCATTTTAGCTTTCACTTGGATTTGCACCAAGAGTTTTTGGTTCCTAAGACCAGTGGATGAGCTGTTATCCTTTGAAAGCGCAAGGAAGCCGCGGATTTTAACCGCGGAGTGTAAGGATTAGCAGTGCTTACTATTTTTCGCTCTTCCTTGGTGAGTAAGGAGGTTTTAACTCCTGTCTTTAGAATCACAATCTAATATTTTGGTTAAAACTATACTTACAGTAACATCATCCTCATATGAGTTCTGGTTTTGCCACTAGTAGGATGACGGGGATTAGGTGTAGGGTTATTAGTAGGTGTTCTCGGGTGTGGAAGGGTTGAAGTCCTATGATATGGTTGGGTGCCGGGCCTCGTTGTGATATAAGAAATATATATAGGGAATAGCCGGCTGTGATTAATGTTCCTAGGCCGGTGAGTAAAATTGTTCACGGGGATCAGTTGAATAGTGTTGTAATAATTATTAGTTCTCCTATTAGGTTGGGCAGTGGGGGGAGTGCTAAGTTGGCTAGATTGGCGGTGAATCATCATACTGCGGCTAAGGGAAAAATCATTTGTAGTCCTCGGGCGAGTATCATTGTTCGGCTGTGGGTTCGTTCATATGCTGTATTGGCCAAGCAGAATAATGCTGAGGATACTAATCCGTGGGCAATTATTAAAATAATTGCTCCTGAAAATCCTCATGAGGTTTGAATTAGGATTCCTCCTGCTACTAGTCCTATATGACTTACAGATGAGTAGGCAATTAGTGATTTTAGGTCTGTTTGTCGAAGGCAAATTGATCCGGTTATAATAATACCTCAGAGGGCTAGAATAATGAATGGGTAGGCTAGCTCCTTTGATAGGGGATCAAGTATTACTATTATGCGCATTATTCCATACCCACCAAGTTTTAGTAGGACTGCTGCTAGTACTATCGATCCTGCTACGGGGGCTTCCACATGTGCTTTTGGCAGTCATAGGTGGACTCCGTATAGTGGTATTTTAACTAAAAATGCGATTAGGCAGCCAGCTCATCAGATTATGTGGCCCCAAGAATTAAGTTGAAGAGGCTGTGAATATTGGAGTACTAATATTGATAGTGTCCCTGTTGATTGTTGGAGAAGAAGCAGGGCAACTAAAAGTGGGAGTGATCCTGCTAGGGTATAAAATAAAAAGTAGGTCCCTGCATTAAGTCGTTCGGCTTGGTTTCCTCAGCGGGTAATAATGATGAGGGTTGGGATAAGCGTAGCTTCAAATATAATATAAAATATAATGATTTCCGTGGCACCGAATGCTAAAATTAAGAAGGTTTGTAGGGAGGCGAGAAGTGTAATATAAGAGCGTTGCCGGTTAATTGGTTCAGGGTTAATATGGTTTTGGCTAGCTAGAATCATAAGTGGAAGTAATCAGCATGTTAGTACTAAAAGGGGGGTTGATAGTGGGTCTGTGGCCAGGTATATATTAGAGGAGGTTCATCCGGCCTCTGAGGTTCACTTTAGTCATATCAGGCTAATGGAGGCAATTAGGAGACTGTGTGCGGTTGTGGTTGTTCACAGCCATTTGGGGGAGGTTAATCAAATTGTTGGGAATAGCATGATTGTGGGGATTAGTACTTTTAGCATTGTAGAAGATTAAGATTTTGTAATCGGTCAGTCCCATGAGTGCGGGCAGTAGCAACTAGTAGTGCTAGGCCGGTGCTTGCTTCGCAGGCAGAGAAGGCCAGTAGTAGCATAGGGGCTGTTGAGAATGCTGTTGCTTCAAATTGCAGTGTTCATAGGGCTAGTGCAATAAATAGGGATAGTATTATTCCTTCTAAGCATAGTAGTGCGGAGAGTAGGTGAGTTCGGTGGAATGCTAGTCCTATTAAACCTAAGATAAATGCTGAGCTAAAACTAAAGTGTACGGGTGTCATAAGGGGGCCGTGGAATTAAACCACGATTTTCTGAGTCGAAGTCAGAGGTCTTGTTTTGGACTAGTCCCCTATTCTGCTCATTCTAGGCCGCCTTGGGTTCATTCGTAGATTAACCCCAGGGTTAATAAAATTAGGACTGTTGTGGCCCAGAAAAGTGTTTCGGTGGGGTTATGTAGTTGGTCTCCTCAGGGTAGGGGGAGGAGGAGGGCAATTTCTAGGTCAAAGAGGAGGAATAGAATTGCTACTAGAAAGAAACGTAGGGAAAATGGTAGTCGGGCGGAGCCTAGGGGGTCGAATCCGCATTCGTATGGTGATAATTTTTCCGCGTCGGGGTTTATTTGTGGGAGCCAAAAAGATACAACTGCTAGAATTAAAGACAGGGCTGTTGTAATAGTTAAAACAGTTATAATTAAGTTCATTATCTCTCCTTGGGGTTTAACCAAGGCTGTGTGATTGGAAGTCACTTGTACTAACTTTAATACTAGAAAGATTATGAGCCTCATCAATAGATAGATACGTAGAGGAAGAGTCATACTACGTCAACAAAGTGCCAGTATCAGGCAGCGGCTTCAAAGCCGAAGTGGTGTTCAGATGTAAAGTGGTATTGGATTTGGCGTAGGAGGCATACTGCTAGGAAGGTTGATCCAATAATGACATGTAGTCCATGGAAGCCCGTGGCCACGAAGAATGTTGCACCATAGACCCCATCTGCAATTGTGAAGGGAGCTTCGTAATATTCTATGGCTTGTAGTGCGGTAAAATAAAATCCTAATAAAATGGTTAGTGCTAGGGACTGAATAGCTTGTTTTCGTTCTCCTTCTATAATGCTGTGGTGGGCTCATGTTACTGTGACCCCCGATGCTAGCAGAACGGCTGTATTAAGGAGTGGGACTTCGAAGGGGTCTAGGGGAGTAATTCCTGTTGGGGGTCAGCATCCCCCTAGTTCTGGGGTGGGAGCTAGGCTTGAGTGGTAGAAGGCTCAGAAGAACCCTAAGAAGAAGAATACTTCTGAGGTAATAAATAGGATTATCCCGTACCGCAGCCCCTTTTGTACTGGGGGAGTGTGGTGGCCTTGAAAGGTCCCCTCCCGGATAATGTCTCGTCATCACTGGTATATGGTGAGAAGTGTAAGAACTAACCCTAAGGTTATTAGTATTGTCGAGTGGAAGTGAAATCAGATTGCTAGGCCGGATGTTATCAGTAGGGCGGCGATAGCTCCGGTTAGTGGTCATGGGCTTGGGTCAACTATATGATAGGCATGTGCTTGGTGGGCCATTAAACGTTTTCTTGGAGGTATAGGCTTAAAAGAAGTACAAATACATAAGCTTGGATTATTGCTACCGCAACTTCTAATAGTGTCAGTATGAAGAGTAGGGTAGCGGTTAGGATTGCTACTATAGGTATTATTGGTAGAAGAACAAATACAGCTGTGGCGATAAGTTGAATTAGGAGGTGGCCTGCGGTTAGGTTGGCTGTGAGTCGAACACCTAGGGCTAGCGGCCGTATAAATAGGCTAATTGTTTCGATAACAATTAGTACGGGAATTAGTAGAATAGGTGTTCCTTCTGGTAAAAGGTGTCCTAAAGCGACTGTTGGTTGATTTCGTATTCCAATAATTACTGTGGCAAGCCATAGGGGTACTGCAAATCCTAAATTAAGGGACAGCTGCGTGGTGGGTGTAAAGGTGTAAGGCAGTAGTCCAAGCATGTTGGTTGTGATTAAGAAAATTATTAAGGAGGTCAATAATAACGCTCACTTATGTCCTCCTGTGTTCAGCGGTAATATTAATTGATTAGTAAATCGATTAATAAGCCACTCTTGCGTTGTGGTCAGTCGATTATTTACTCATCGAGACGAGGGGGTTGGGTATAGTACTCAGGGCAGTGCAATTGCGATGGCAATTAGTGGGATCCCGAGAAATACTGGGCTTGCAAACTGGTCGAAGAAGCTTACGATCATGGTCAGTATCAGGCTCCAGTTTCATGTTTTTTAGGGCTTGCTGGAGTTGGTTTATTTGGTGAAGTATAACTTAAGACTTTAGTTGGGATAATGACTAAGAAAAGTATTCAGGTGTACACTAGAATTATGAATCAAGGATTGGGGTTTGTTTGTGGCATTTCACTAAGGGTGGTCGGAAGTCACCAATCTTTGGCTTAAAAGGCCAACGCTTTGTCCAATATTTAGCTTCTTAGTGAGGCGTCTTCTAGTATTAATGAGGATCAGTTTTCGAAGTGTTCTAGTGGTACTGCTTCAACTACAATTGGTATAAAGCTGTGATTAGCCCCGCAGATTTCAGAGCATTGTCCATAGAATAGTCCTGGACGCGAGGCGATAAAGGCAGTTTGATTTAGTCGTCCTGGGACTGCATCCATTTTTATGCCCAGGGATGGGACAGCTCAAGAATGTAGTACGTCTTCAGCGGATACTAGGATACGGATTGGGGATTCTATTGGGACAACTATTCGGTGGTCCGTCTCTAGGAGTCGGAATTGGCCTGGGGCAAGATCTTGGGTTGGGACTATGTAAGAGTCAAACCCTAGATCTTCATAGTCTGTATATTCGTAGCTTCAGTATCATTGATGTCCTATTGCTTTAATTGTTAAGTGGGGGTCGTTGATCTCGTCCATAAGATATAGAATGCGTAAAGAGGGCAGGGCAATAAGTACTAAAATGACGGCCGGTAGAATGGTTCATACAATTTCGATCTCTTGAGAGTCTAAAATATACTTGTTAGTAAGTTTGGTTGATACCATTGCAATAATAATATATAACACCAAGGTGCTGATTAGGAACACAATTATTAGTGCGTGGTCGTGGAAGTGAAGAAGTTCTTCTATAACGGGTGATGCCGCGTCTTGAAATCCTAGTTGTGTTGGGTGTGCCATTAAGCTCCAGGCTTAAGGCATGTGGGGATCTAACCCACGATTCCACCTTGACAAGGTGGTGTAATTTACATTTTACTAATGCCTTAAGAAGGAAGTGACAGAGTGGTTATGTGGCTGGCTTGAAACCAGCATATGGGGGTTCAATTCCTCCCTTTCTCGTTAATTTGATTGAATTTGAACAAACGCTGGTTCCTCATATGTGTGATAAGGAGGAGGGCAGCCGTGGAGTCATTCTACGTTTGTCATTGTTAGTTCTACAGATAATACTTCCCGTTTAGCGGCGAAGGCTTCTCATAGAATAAATAGGAATATAATAACCGCTACTAAAGAGATTAGTGACCCGATGGATGACACTGTATTTCATAAGGCGTAGGCGTCTGGGTAATCAGAATATCGTCGTGGTATGCCTGCCAGGCCTAGGAAGTGTTGTGGGAAGAATGTTAGGTTAACCCCAATAAACATAACCGCAAAGTGGATTTTTGTTCATGTGCTGTGGAGGGTGTACCCGGTTAGCAGGGGAAATCAGTGTACGAAGGCTGCCATAATAGCAAATACAGCGCCTATTGATAGTACATAGTGGAAGTGTGCTACTACATAATAGGTATCATGAAGGACAATGTCTAGTGATGAATTGGATAGGACAATTCCTGTGAGTCCACCTACTGTGAAAAGGAAAATAAATCCTAGAGCCCATAGTATGGGTGTTTCTCATTTAATTGATCCTCCGTGAAGTGTGGCTAATCAGCTGAATACTTTTACGCCTGTTGGGATTGCAATAATTATTGTCGCAGATGTAAAATATGCACGAGTGTCTACGTCTATACCAACGGTGAATATGTGGTGGGCTCATACAATAAACCCTAGAAGGCCGATGGCCATTATTGCCCACACCATACCCATGTAACCAAATGGTTCTTTTTTACCTGAATAGTAGGCTACAACATGAGAGATAATTCCAAACCCCGGAAGAATAAGAATGTAGACTTCTGGGTGGCCAAAGAATCAGAATAGATGTTGGTAAAGGATTGGGTCTCCTCCGCCTGCCGGGTCAAAAAATGTTGTATTGAGATTTCGATCTGTTAGTAGTATTGTAATTCCGGCAGCTAAAACGGGTAGTGACAGGAGGAGCAGGACGGCGGTTACAAGCACGGATCAGACAAATAGAGGTGTTTGATATTGGGAGATGGCTGGGGGTTTCATGTTAATGGTTGTGGTGATGAAGTTAATTGCCCCCAGGATTGATGAGATTCCTGCCAGGTGAAGTGAAAAAATTGTTAGGTCTACCGATGCTCCTGCGTGGGCTAGATTCCCAGCAAGGGGTGGATATACTGTTCATCCTGTTCCGGCCCCGGCCTCAACCCCAGAAGAAGCTAGTAGTAGCAGGAATGATGGGGGTAATAGTCAGAAGCTTATATTATTTATTCGTGGGAATGCTATGTCCGGGGCACCAATTATTAATGGTACAAGTCAGTTTCCAAACCCTCCGATGAGAATAGGTATTACTATAAAGAAGATTATTACGAAGGCGTGGGCAGTAACGATAACATTATAAATTTGATCATCACCTAGAAGTGATCCGGGTTGGCTAAGTTCAGCTCGAATGAGAAGGCTTAAGGCGGTTCCCACTATTCCGGCTCAGGCACCAAATACGAGATAAAGGGTGCCAATGTCTTTGTGGTTAGTAGAAAAGAATCAGCGCGTGATTGCCACAGGTAGGGTAGCCGAGCGTTTAGGCGGTGGGTTGTAGCCCCGAAGACAGAGGTTTAAGTCCTCTTCCTACCAGCCTCGTGGTGAAGAACACATTGGATTGCAAATCCAAAGACGTAGATTAATACTCTACCGGGGCTTTCCCCGCCTTACTGACTAGGCGGCGGGGAAAGTAGATGGATGCTCGCTGGCTTGAGCGCTTAGCTGTTAACTAAGAGTTTGTAGGATCGAGGCCTTCCCATCTAGTAAGGCCTTAGCTTAATAAAAGTGCCTGGTTTGCAGTCAGGAGATGCGAGTTAGTTTCTTGTAGGTCTTAATCAGGGATTAGAAGATTTTCACTTCTACTTAGGGCTTTGAAGGTCCTTGGTCTAATGTTATCCTAAATCCCTAGGTGATTAGTATAAGGATGGCGGGGGTCATTGGCAATAGCCCCAGGGCGGCTGTGGTAAATAAGGCCAGAGATAAAGAGGTTTGGGTTGTTTGAGTTCGTCAGGGGGTGGTCGAGTTAATTATGTTTGGGGAGATGGTTAGTGTTATTGCGTAACATAGTCGTAAGTAAAAGTATAAGCTGATTAGGGCGGCTAGGGCCATAATTGTGGCGATGATGGGGAGGTCTTGTTTTGTTAGTTCTTGCAAGATTAGTCATTTCGGTATAAAACCTGTAAGCGGGGGTAGGCCTCCTAACGAGAGCAGGACGAGGGCAGTTGTTGATGTGAGGATGGGGTTTTTTGATCAGGTTGTTGCTAATGTGCTGATTTTGGTTGTTAATAGTATTTTTAGGGTTAGGAACGCTGCGGAGGTTATGATAATATATATGCTTAGTGCAATTAAGGTAAGTTGTGGGGCATATTGAATCACAATAATCATTCATCCTATGTGTGCAATTGAAGAGTAGGCTAGGATCTTTCGTAGTTGGGTTTGGTTTAGTCCTCCTCACCCCCCAACTAGTGTGGATGTGATTCCTAACAGTATTAGTAGTGATGAGTCAATAGTTTGTGCTGTTTGAATTATGAGTGCGAAGGGGGCAAGTTTTTGTCAGGTGGACAGGATGAGCCCTGTTAATAAGTCTAGTCCTTGTAGTACTTCTGGTATTCAGAAGTGTATGGGTGCGAGTCCAATTTTGAGTGCTAGGGCTGCTGTAAATATTGTGCTGGCGATGGGATTTGATAGGTCGTTGATGTTTCATTCTCCGGTCATTCAGGCATTTGTTGTGCTTGCAAATAGGATTATTGCCGCTGCGGTGGCTTGGGTCAGGAAGTATTTTGTGGTTGCTTCTACTGCTCGGGGGTGGTGGTGCTGTGCCATCAGAGGGGTAATTGCTAGTGTATTAATCTCTAGGCCCATTCAGGCTAGGAGTCAGTGAGAGCTAGCAAAGGTTAGGGTGGTCCCTAGCCCTAGGCTAGATAATAAGACGGTAAGTACATATGGGTTCATTGGCGGAGGAGGGATTTTAACCGTCATGTTCGGGGTATGGGCCCGAAAGCTTAATTGGCTGACCCCGCCCTAGAATGTGGTGTAAAGGAAGCACCTAGAGTTTTGATCTCTTGAGTATGGGTTCAACTCCCTTCTTTCTAGGAACTGAGGGGATTTTAACCCCTGTAATTCACTCTATCAAAGTGGTCCTTGGGTGCTCAGGCACAGTTCCTTGGTTATAGTTGTGGGGGAAGCCCTGCTAGTGCAATTGGTAGGGCAGTATGTCATAATACGAAGGCGAGCGTGAGGGGAAGGAAGTTTTTTCATACTAGGTGTATTAGTTGATCATATCGGAATCGTGGGTATGAGGCTCGTACTCACAGGAATATGATGGATAGTAATGCAGCTTTAATTATAAGGTTAATTGTGGTGAGTTCTGGGATGCTTGGGATATGTGAGGCCCCTAAAAATAGAATGGCTGATAGTGTATTTATTAGAAGGATGTTGGCATATTCGGCGAGGAAAAATAGTGCGAAAGGCCCTCCTGCATATTCTACGTTGAAGCCGGATACTAGTTCTGATTCTCCTTCTGTTAAGTCAAAAGGTGCCCGGTTTGTTTCGGCTAATGTTGAGATATATCATATTGCGGCTAAAGGTCAGGCGGGGACAAGTAATCAAATACTTTCTTGGGCGATGTTAAATGTTTGTAGTGTATATCCCCCTGAGAAAATAATTACAGATAGAAGGATTAGTCCGAGGCTGACCTCATATGAGATTGTTTGAGCCACAGCTCGTAAAGCCCCAATTAATGCGTATTTTGAGTTCGATGCTCAGCCTGACCCTAGCGTCGAGTACACTGCAAGGCTTGATAGGGCCAGGATAAATAGGATTCCTAGGTTGAGGTCAGTCACTGGGTGGGGTATGGGTATTGGTGCTCATAAGGTTATGGCCAGGGTTAGTGCAAGTACTGGGGCGGCTAAAAAAAGGAATGGGGATGATGTAGATGGGCGGACGGGCTCTTTAATGAAGAGTTTTAGTCCGTCGGCAATAGGTTGTAGTAGTCCGTAGGGGCCCACTACGTTTGGGCCCTTTCGTAGTTGTATATACCCTAGCACTTTTCGTTCGAGAAGTGTTAGGAAGGCTACTGCCAGAAGCACTGGTACAATATAGGCTAAGGGGTTGACTAAGTGGGTAATCAGGGTGTGTAGCATAAACTGGGAAGAGGATTTGAACCTCTGGTTAAAAGGGCTTAGGCCTTTCGCAATTTACCATGCTCTGCCACCCCAGTATGTCCTTATTTTGGCCAGCTGGGGTTTTGGCCCTCCCTTTATTTTATTTATTTGTTTTCATAAATTGGGGTGGGGCGTGCTTTAAGTATGGGCCCCTCTTTTCCGATCCTTTCGTACTAGGAAAAGTGGCGTTACAGATAGAAACTGACCTGGATTGCTCCGGTCTGAACTCAGATCACGTAGGACTTTAATCGTTGAACAAACGAACCCTTAATAGCGGCTGCACCATTAGGATGTCCTGATCCAACATCGAGGTCGTAAACCCCCTCGTCGATATGGACTCTGGGAGAGGATTGCGCTGTTATCCCTAGGGTAACTTGGTTCATTGATCGGTCTGTGTTGGCCGGATCATGTTTGGTCAGATGTTCTGTGGCTTAGAGATGTCTCTCTTGGTTTTAGGAGGTTTTCCCAGTCCATATGGAGGCTTTTCTTTCCTCCGTGGTCGCCCCAACCGAAGGTAAAATTTCATGTCCATAAAGTTTTTACTTTTTACTGAGTTGCTTAACGTGGTTGAGTTTGTACCTTAAGCTCCAAAGGGTCTTCTCGTCTTGTATCATTATACCCGCTTCTGCACGGGTAGATCAATTTCACTGACTTGAAAGGGGAGACAGTTAAGCCCTCGTTTAGCCATTCATACAGGTCTTTATTTAAAAGACAAGTGATTGCGCTACCTTTGCACGGTTAAAATACCGCGGCCGTTAAACTTGTGGTCACTGGGCAGGCTGGACCTCCTATACTTGGTTGTGTTGCAGGAGGCGATGTTTTTGGTAAACAGGCGAGGCTTGTGTTTGCCGAGTTCCTTCCTTTTCTTTTAGTCTTTCCTTAATAGCACTCCAGTGTGGGGGTAACGATGGTTTAGTTGTGGGTTTTTCTTGGTTTTTTTGTAATCCACACTACTCTCTTGGGTTGAGTTCGTTAGTTGCCAATGGTTGGTCCGATTTGGCTTACACTTGTGCTGGGAGAAGGGCGGGCCTTCTTGTTACTCATTTTAGCATAATCTCTTCCATGTGGGCATGGGTTGGCCTAATAATATTTAGGGGAATAAGATTTTTTATCAGGATAATAAACTTTTTTCTGTCTGAGCTTTAACGCTTTCTGTTTAGGTGGCTGCCTTTAGGCCCACTAGAACAGTATGTTTTATATATTATGATCTTTATCCTCCTGGAAAGGTTGTGTCCTTTGTTAAAGGGGCTGTACCCCCTTTAACTAACTCTCGTGTATTTCTCTTGGGGTCTTGCTTGGGTATACTTGATTTGGGGAGTACGAGGCTGAACTTCTATTCATTTCTTAGGCAACCAGCTATCACCAGGTTCGGTAGGTCTGTCACTTCTACCCGGAGCTCTTCCCACTCTTTTGCCACAGAGACGGGTTGGCCCTTAATAGGCTGTCTCGGGGTAGCTCACCTGGTTTCGGGGTTTCAAACTAAAGGTCTCTTTGCTTGGTTGTACTGGCTAAATCATGATGCAAAAGGTACAAGTTTTAATCTTTGCTTTTTAGTGCTTATATGGGTTGTTTCATTTCTCTTTCAGCTTTCCCTTGCGGTACTATTTCTATTGCTTCGTGTAACCTTTTCTGTCTCCCATACTCAGGTAAAAAAATGGTTTAGTTTTTGGTGTTAGGCTTATTTTGTTTTATTTATATTGTTTGGTTATTAAGTAGTTAAGCTAGCTGTTTGGCTCAGGGTGATCCAACTTGCATGGATGTCTTCTCGGTGTAAGTGAGATGCTTGACTAACTCAGCCACGCCCTGGGTTTAATCCAAGTGCACCTTCCGGTACACTTACCGTGTTACGACTTGTCTCCCCTTGTCGGTGCTATTATATTAGGTATTTTTGGTGCGTTTTGACGGGGGAGAGTGACGGGCGGTGTGTACGCGTCTCAGAGCCGGGTTCAAAAGGACACTCTATTTCCTTTTTACTACTAAATCCTCCTTCAAGCACTGTTTCATGGTGCATATTCGTAATATTCTATACTAGAAAATGTAGCCCATTTCTTCCCACCCCATGCGCTACACCTCGACCTGACGTATTGGGCTGTGCCCATTTTGCTTACTTTTATTACCTTCACAGGGTAAGCTGACGACGGCGGTATATAGGCTGGAGTAACTAGAAGTGGTGAGGTTAGACGGGGGTTATCGGTTCTAGAACAGGCTCCTCTAGGGGGGTCTGAGACACCGTCAGGTCCTTTGGGTTTCAAGCTGATGCTCGTAGTACCCTGGCGGGCATTTGATTGTAGTTGGATGCCTGGGTTTACGGCTGGGCATAGTGGGGTATCTAATCCCAGTTTGTTTCCCAGCTTTCGTGGGGTCAGATGAATTTATTAAAGTTACTTTCGTGTTAGGGCTTCGGACACCCAGAAGCGTATGACGGCCAAGGGGCCATTTGACCTTATTTTTATCTGTTCTTAACCACCCTTTACGCCGTTGTATCATCAACTGGGGCCTCTCGTCTAACCGCGGTGGCTGGCACGAGTTTTACCGGCCCTCTTAACACTAACTGAGTCAAGTTTTCACTTATGGCTTAATGTCTATCACTGCTGAATTCCCTTGGGGGTGTGGCTTGGCTAGGCGTCTTGGGCTAAATGTTTGTGCCTGATGCCCGCTCCTCGTCCCCGGGCAGGGGATTGAGGGCATACTCACGGGGTTGCGGAGACTTGCATGTGTAAGTTGGGTTAGAGCTGATAGTAAGGTCGGGACCATGCCTTTGTGCATGCGGAGCTTCTTAAGGCCCATCTTAGCATCTTCAGTGCTATGCTTTATATTAAGCTACGCTAGC